TAGAAAGAAGAATTATTTTCTATTTTCAGGGTATGAACCTAAAAGCTTAACTTTAGCTTATCTTTCTATAACAGGGTGTTTTGATGCACGTTGAATTTTGATTTCAAAAGTTTAGTTTAATTCTAAATGTTATAATAAGAGTAATATAATTACTTAATCTATTCTATCAAAATAGCCCTTTATTCAGGCATCTTATTTAATTTAATTAATAAAATTATTTTAAGGAACTTAAAAGTTTATAGATTAATAATTTATAGTTTTTACATGTTCCTTTTAAAAAATTTTTTTATATAAATGAAAATGAAAAAAAATGAACTTTTGGGAATTTATTTTTGTAAAAATATAAAGACCGGGGGGGGGGTAAATACATATGGGTATTAGACTATTTAAGAGAGGCTAAAGTACGTTACATAAGACCAATAGGAAGATTTAAGGTATACTAAATAAGCATCCAACGTAGGCATAGGCGTGGACATGATAGGTAATGAGTGGAATTAATAATAGGGTACTGAGAGTGAGGGATATGAAGGTTGGAAAAGAAGAAGTTATAGAGAGAGAGATGTTTACCTATAAGGGATTATGGCGATATCAGAGACTGGTAGGATCTAGGAGGAATATATATTAGAAGGGTAATAAGAACTATGGGGATATGAGTATTTGGGGTATTAGGATGTTACATGATATAGTAGAAATATAGACTTAAAGGAATATAGAATCGTTGATATATAGGATATGTGGGATTTCAGGAAAATCGGAAGGCTATGGGAATGTAAGTATGGTAATTAGATATAGATATGGGAATGGTATCAAGTACAACTTGGATAAGGTTTATAGATATATAAGTATTTAGATAGGGGTAAAGTGTAGAGTAGATATAAGTAGTAGTATTAATGGTATACATATAAGAGATATATTGCAATAAATGTTTATAGGGGGGATAGGCTAATCGGGGATGTAAGATATAGGGGATGAGAGGGGGGGGCCATTTACATGTTCCTTTAAATAATTTTTTTATATAAATAAAAAAAAGTTTGATTCTTTCTTTTTGATTTTAGGTTAGAATTTTATTATATGTAAATTTTTGTTTTCTTTTCTTAATGATTCATAAATCAGTGTTTAATTTTGGTTTTTATAGAAATATAAAACCAGGAGTTTTATATTAACTGACAAAAATTGTGCCAGCCGTCGCGGTTATACAATTAGTTAAATAAAATTTTTTTATTTTAATATTATCTTTTTTTATTTTAATATAAATTTTTATTGTAAGGTGAAATTTTAATTTAATAATTTTTTATGGGTAAAGTATAAATATGTGAAAATCATAAAAAAACTAGGATTAGATACCCTATTATTTTGATCTTAAATTATAAATTAATACTAATAGTTATTTTCTAGAAATTAAAAGAATTTGGCGGTTATTTATTCTTTTTAGAGGAACCTGTACTGTAAATGATAATCCACGATTGATTGTACTTTATTTTTTTTGCTTATATATCGCTGTCATTGAATGTTTTATGAGAATATTTTCTTAAAATTTTATAAATTTAATGTTAGGTCAAGATGTAGCTTTATTAAAGTAGTTATGGGTTACATTAATTTTATTTATGGATAATTTTATGTAATTTAAAATTTAAAATTGGATTTAAATGTAATTTTCATTAAATTATGATTTTGATTTTAGTTCTAAATAATGTACATATCGCCCGTCACTCCCATTAATTTTAGTTGGGATAAGTCGTAACAAAGTAGGCCTACTGGAAGGTGGGCCTTGAAATTTCAAGTTTTCCTTAGGGGGTTTATTATTTACATTAATAATTTATTTGTGCAATTCAATTAAACTTGATTAAGAAAATTAAATTTTTATTTTTTTATTTTTTATTTTGATAAAAATATTTTTGTTCGTAGTATTTTTAAGAATTGATATTATTTTTATTTTTTTACTGTGAAGGATTATTTTATTTAAAGATTAAGTATTTTTTATTAAAAGTACCTTTTGCATCAGGGTTTATTAAAATTATTAGATTATTCTTTTTTCTCGAAATTTTAATATTTAAAATCAAATGTTTTTTTTTGTTTCAAAAAAATTTAAAATTTGATTTTAGAAGTTATATGCTTTTCATTTGAAATTATATCTAGTTCATTAATAAATGAATTTAATTCATTTTTAATTTAGCTTTAATTTAATTATATTATATTAAGTTTATTAAGTAAATATTAAAGGGGATAATCTCTTTTTTATTTTTAAAAAGAAATTAATTAAGATTTTTCATAGGATTGATAATTTCCATTATTTATTTTTTTATAATTAAAAATTTTTTTTAATGATTTTCTTCTTTTTAGGTTTTTATTAATGTTTTTATAAAAATTTTTTATCTTATTAATAATGATAAAATTAGTAATTTTGTTAATTTATTTATAGTAACTCGGCAATTTTTATATTCACCTGTTTAACAAAAACATGGTTTTTTGATAAAAATATAAAATCTGGCCTGCCCATTGATTATAAATTTTAAAAGGCTGCGGTATTTTAACTGTACGAAGGTAGCATAATCACTTGTCTTTTAATTGGAGGCTAGAATGAATGGTTTGATGAAATATAAACTTTCTTTAAATAAATATATTAATTTAACTTTTTAGTTAAAAGGCTAAAATTTTTTTATAGGACGAGAAGACCCTATAGAAGTTTACTATTTATATAAATTGATTTTTTTTGTTAATAAAATGTTTTTTTAGAATTAATAGTTTTGTTGGGGTGACATTGAAATTTTTTTAACTTTCAATATAAATTACATTAATTTATGTTTTTTTTGATCCAGAATTTTTGATTATAAGATTAACTTACCTTAGGGATAACAGCGTAATTTATTTGGAGAGTTCTTATCGATAAATAAGTTTGCGACCTCGATGTTGAATTAAGATAATGGACGGGTGTAAAATTTCGTTTGTATGGTCTGTTCGACCATTAAATTCTTACATGATTTGAGTTCAGACCGGTGTGAGCCAGGTCGGTTTCTATCCTTATAAAAAATTAGTTAGTACGAAAGGACCATTAATTTTAATTATATTATTTTTTTTTGACTAAAATTAACTATCTTGGCAGATGATATGCTTTAAATTTAGAATTTATTTATGTAATTTATATTACAGATAGTAATATATATAATTGTTTATATTTTTTTATTGATTATAATTTTATTATCAGTTGCATTTGTAACTTTATTGGAACGTAAGATTTTGGGTTATATTCAGCTCCGTAAGGGTCCCAATAAAGTTGGTTTTATAGGTTTATTACAGCCCTTTAGTGATGGTTTAAAATTATTTTTTAAAGAGCAAACTCATCTTTATACATCAAATTTTTTAATTTATTATTTTTCTCCTGTATTTATATTAATTTTATCTTTTAGTTTGTGATTACTATTTCCTTTTTTAATTAATGTTTACAATTTAAATTTAGGTTTTATATATTTTTTGTGTTGTACAAGATTAGGAGTTTATGGTGTGCTAATATGTGGTTGGTCTTCAAATTCGAATTATTCTCTTTTAGGTTCATTACGTTCATTAGCACAAACTATCTCCTATGAGGTAAGAATAACGATAATTTTACTTTGTTTATTTATTTTTGTTTTTAGATTTGATTTAATTTCTTTTTTTTATTATCAAAAGTATATTTGATTTATTTTTTTTTCTTTACCTTTATTTTTTTGTTGAATTTCAACCTTTTTGGCCGAAGTTAATCGTTCACCTTTTGATTTTGCTGAAGGTGAGTCAGAGTTGGTTTCAGGATTTAATGTTGAGTATAGAAGAGGTGGCTTTGCTTTCATTTTTTTATCAGAGTATATAAATATTATTTTTATAAGTATATTGACAGTTATTTTCTTTTTAGGTTGCGATTTAGATTCTTTTAATTTTTTTATAAAGTTGGTTTTTATCATCTTTTTGGTTATTTGGGTACGTGGAACTCTTCCTCGTTTTCGTTATGACAAACTAATATATTTAACTTGAAAAGTTTTTTTACCTATTTCATTAAATTACTTTATTTTTTATATGGGTTGTCTTATATTTATTGTTGAGTTTTTATAATCATTATTCTAGGTTAAGTTGATAGAGGAATTTAACTTCTTTCTTATATTTTCAAAATATATGCTTTCTAAAGCTTAATCAACTATTCTGTTAATTTATCTCATAATTTGTAAATGATAGGGTTCATTAAAAAATATATAAAATATATTGTTGTGATGATTTGACCTCTAGTAATATAAGGTTCTTCCGCTGGTCGAGCCCCAATTCATGTTAATAACAGGATTAATGTAAAAAATGATCAAAATATTAATTGATTAATTGGATAAAATAAATTTCTTTGAAATTTATTTTTTGAGGTTAATGGGATTAATATTAATATTATAATTGATAAAATTATTGCCATTACCCCCCCCAATTTATTGGGGATTGATCGGAGAATAGCATAGGCAAATAGAAAATATCATTCTGGTTGAATATGAATAGGTGTAACAAGTGGGTTAGCGGGAATAAAATTTTCTGGGTCACCCATTATTCGTGGTTCGAGAAGATTTAATATTAAAAATAAATAGACAGTTACAATTATTCCTATAATGTCTTTAATAGAAAAATAAGGGTGAAATGAAACTTTATCAAAGTTTCTATTAATTCCTGTTGGGTTATTTGATCCTGTTTGATGTAAAAATAATAAATGAATCATGGTTAATGCTGCAATAATAAATGGTAAAAGGAAATGTAATGTAAAAAATCGAGTAAGTGTGGCATTATCAATAGAGAATCCTCCCCATAATCATTTTACGATTTCGTTACCTAAATATGGGATGGCTGACATTAAATTTGTAATAACTGTAGCTCCTCAAAAAGATATTTGTCCTCAAGGTAAAACATAGCCTAAAAAGGCAGTTGCTATAATTATAAATAGTATAATTACTCCAATTCTTCATGTTATAAATATTTTATAAGATCCATAGTATATTCCTCGTCCAATGTGAATATATAAACAAATAAAAAATATTGATGCCCCATTAGCATGTATATTACGCAAAAGTCATCCAGAATTTACATCTCGACAAATATGAATTACTCTATCAAAGGCAATATTGATGTTAGCAGTGTAATGTATAGCTAGGAAAATTCCTGTGAGGATTTGGATAATTAAACATATTCCTAAAAGTGATCCGAAATTTCATCATATTGAAATAGATGATGGTCTTGGTAAATCAAATAATGATGAATTTATAATTTTGAATAGAGGATGGTTTTTACGAATTGGTTTTTTCATAATTTTTTTTCCGTATTGGTCCTTCGAAACTATTAGTGATATAAATAATGAAAATTATTGTTAATAACAAGTAAATAGCTATTAGGATTGTTATAATTGATGTTTTACCATTAAATAATTTTATTATAGATATGTTTTGTACATTTTCTATATTTGTTAAAATTTCTCTATAAAATCAATTAATTTCATTATTTAATAAAACTGTTCTAATTAATATAATTAATAATATAAATAAATTATTTTTAAATGAGAATTTTATAATTTCGTTTGAAGCAATTCTTGCTATATATATAAATAAAACTAATATTCCCCCCAGTATTACTAATACTAGGACATATGAATATCAAGCATATTTTATTATAAAGTTTATGTAAATTGATATAATTACAGTTAATATAATTAAATTTAATCCCATACTTAGAGGATGTTTTAAAAATGTTATTATAGTGGCCAATGTTATTATTAAAATTATTATAATTTTCATATACAGCAAATATTTTATTAAAATATTAATTTTGGGGATTAAAGATGAAATTTATTTTCTTTGCTGAAGTTTTAAAGTCTTTACTATCTACGATTTACAAGATCATTATTTTTTTTAAACTATTAAAACTTATTTTATCAATTATTTTTATTTTATGATATATATATATTTGTGGAATAATTATTTTGTGTTCTATCCGTAGGCATTTATTATTAACTCTTCTTAGTTTAGAATATTTAATTATAATTACTTTTTTTTCTTTTTTTTTATTTTTATTAAGTTATGAAGGTGAATATTATTTTATTATTTTTTTTTTAACATTTTCTGTTTGTGAAGGGGTTTTAGGTTTATCTATTCTTGTTTCTATGATTCGTTGTTATGGTAATGATAATCTTATAAATATGAGAAGTTTATTATGATAAAATTTATTTTTATAAATTTATTTTTGATTCCCTTATGTTTTTTAAATAATTGAATAATTATTATTAGATCTATATTTATTTTTGTTTTTTTTTTAATTAATATGATTCTTTTTAAGAGTTTTTTTTGTTGTTTAAGTTATAATTTTATAGGAGATGTTTTAAGTTTAAGTTTAATTATTTTAACAATATTAATTTTCTTATTAATAATCTTGGCTAGTTATAAAATTTCTTTTACTAAAGATAATTACATATTTATATTAGTTTTAGTTTTTTTAATACTTTTTTTAATTTTATCTTTTTCTTCTTCTAATATTTTTATATTTTATATTTTTTTTGAGTCTAGTTTAATTCCAACACTTTTATTGATTTTTGGTTGAGGCTATCAGCCTGAGCGATTATCTTCTGGGTTTTATTTATTATTTTATACTTTATTTGGTTCTTTACCTTTATTATTGACTATTTTTTATATTTATTTTTGTTGTTGTAGTCTATATTACAATTTAGTTTTTTTAGATTATAACTTTTATTTATATATTGGGTTAATTTTGGCTTTTTTAATTAAAATACCAATAATTTTTTTTCACTTTTGATTACCTAAGGCTCATGTTGAGGCGCCTATTTCAGGTTCAATGATTTTAGCTGGAATTTTATTAAAATTAGGTGGCTATGGTTTAATACGTGTAATAAATTTTATAAGTGGTAATTTTATTTTTAATAATATATTTTTTATTTGTCTTAGACTTTATGGTATAATAATAATTGGCTTTATTTGTTTATATCAGGTGGATATAAAATCTTTAATTGCTTATTCATCAGTTAGCCATATATCTTTGGTAATTTGTGGTATTTTTTCCATAAATTGTATTGGTATAATGGGTTCATTAATTTTAATAATTGGTCATGGATTATGTTCTTCGGGTCTTTTTTGTTTAGCTAATATAACTTATGAACGTTCTAATAGACGTAGCTTTTATTTTAATAAAGGTATAATTACAATTATACCAACTTTGTCGTTTTTTTGATTTCTTTTTTGTTCTAATAACATGGCTAGACCTATAAGACTTAATTTATTAGGTGAAATTTTAATTATTAATAGTTTGATAAGATGATCAATTTGGTCTTTATTCTTTATTTTTTTTGGCTCCTTTTTAAGTTGTTGTTATAGAATTTATTTATATTCAAATACCCAACATGGCCAATTATATAGAGGTTTAAATTTTTTTTTAAACATTAATTTACGTGAGTATATATTATTAATTTTTCATTGTTTACCTTTAAATTTTTTGATTCTAAAAATTGATATTTTTTTAATTTGATTTTGTTTAAATAGTTTAATAAGAATAATAATTTGTGGTGTTATAGGTATAGTTTTATTTTAGACTTTGAAGATAAAATTTTTTTATTTATTAAGATCTTTTTTTTTGTTTTTATTAGGATTTTTAATGTTTTTTTTATCATTTCTTTTTATTTATAAAAATAATTTATATATATTAGATTGAGAATTTATTAGTGTTAATAGTTTTATAATCACTTTAACTTTAATTTTTGATTGAATTTCAATAATATTTTGTGGTTGTGTATTTTTTATTTCTTCTATAGTCGTTTTATATAGACATTGTTATATATCTGATGATCATAATAAAATTCGGTTTTTATATTTAGTGTTGATATTTATTTTTTCTATATTTATGTTAATTATAAGCCCAAATTTAATTAGAATTTTAATTGGTTGAGATGGTTTAGGTTTAGTTTCTTATTGTTTAGTTATTTATTTTCAAAATTTCAAATCTTATAAAGCTGGTATATTAACTATTTTAACTAATCGTATTGGTGATGTTGCTATTCTTTTATCAATTTCTTGAATAATAAATTTTGGAAGATGACATTATTTTTATTATTTAAATTTTTATTTTGATTGAATAGGTTTTTTGATTTTTTTATTAATTTTAGCTGCTTTTACAAAGAGTGCTCAAATTCCCTTTTCTTCTTGACTACCGGCTGCTATAGCAGCCCCTACACCTGTTTCGGCTTTAGTTCATTCTTCAACTCTAGTAACAGCGGGTGTTTATTTATTAATTCGTTTTAATGAAATATTATATATATATAATTGTAATTTTTTTTTAATTCTTTCTTTATTAACAATGTTTATATCGGGTTTAGGGGCTAACTTTGAATTTGATTTAAAAAAGATTATTGCTTTATCAACATTAAGACAGTTAGGTTTAATAATATCTATTCTATTTCTGGGCTATCCTATACTTTCATATTTTCATCTTTTAACTCATGCTTTTTTTAAGGCTTTACTTTTTCTTTGTGCTGGTCTGATAATTCATGTTATAAATAATACACAAGATATTCGTTATATGGGAGGCTTAACATTACAGTTACCTTTTACTATTACTTGTTTTTGTATTTCTAATTTATCTTTGTGTGGTTTCCCATATTTATCTGGGTTTTATTCTAAGGATTTAATTTTGGAATTAATAACTTTTACTGGTTCAAATTTATTTGTTTATTTTATTATGTATATTTCAATTGGTTTAACAGTTTCTTATAGAATTCGTCTTTTTTATTATACTATAGTATTGCCACCAAGTTCTTATGTTTGTCAATCATATAATGAGGATATATTAATAAATTTTTCTATAATCTTTTTAATTATTATATCTATTATTGGCGGTAGCTTATTAAGTTGAATAATTTTTGTAACCCCAATTTTTATAATTTTACCTTTTTTATTAAAGATTTTTTCAATTTTTATGATTTTATTAGGCCTATATATAGGCTACACTTTATCTATTTTTTATTATAATTTAAATTCTTTATTTTTGGAAACTTATAAATTTTCATTTTTTTGTGCGGATATATGATTTATGCCATCTTTTAGAACTACTTTAATTAGAAAAAATTTTTTAAACTATTCTTTTAATCTTAACATAAACTTAGAATTTGGTTGGGGTGAGTATATTTTCTCAAAACTATCTTTTTTTTACGTAGTAGTTTTGAGAAAACTAATAGAATTATTTTATTATAATAATTTAAGGGTTTATATAATTACTTTTTTTTTATTCTTGTTTATTTCATTAATTTTTTATTGTTCAAATAGCTTAATTATATAAAGTTTAATATTGAAGATATTAAGATGGTTTAACCTTTGAATATTTATAGAAATATATTTTCTTTTCTTTAATGAAAATAAAGTGTTTTATTATAAACTATATAAATTAAGAGAAAAACGGATTTTAACCGCTTTAAAAGATAGTTAGCGGCTTCTTTTAGTTACAACTTTCTCTTTTAACTAGATTTAAAATCAATAATTTCATTAACAGTGAAATACCTCAAGTTTTGGTTTTAGTTAAAAGTATGGAGTTAATCTCTATTTTTAGGTCGAAACTAAATGTAAATTTTACTTCTTTACTTGAGGTGAATTCTTAGGAATAATTTTTAATTGCAAATTAACTGTTATTTTTTAACTATAACCCCAATTTAATTTGTTCATTCTAAAATTCCGTTTTTTCATTCATGATATAATCCCATCATTAAAATAATGATGAATGTTGATGATGTTAAAAATCAATTAATTAAATTGGTGGTTTGAAAAACTTTAATTGCTGGTATAATGATAACTATTTCCACATCAAAAATTAAAAATAAGATTGCAATTATGAAAAATTGCATTGAGAATGGTATTCGTGATGATCTTTTAGGATCAAAACCACATTCAAATGGTGTTATTTTTTCACGATTAATTTTTGATTTTTTTGAAATTGTTGCGCATAATAATATTATTATTAAACTTAATGTTGTTCTAAATATAATTGAGTAAATTATTGTTAAAATTATTTTTTCTTTATTAAGACCATTTAATTGGAAGTTAAATATACTTTTTATACTAAAAAAATAGCTACCTCATCAGTAAATTGAAATATATAAAAATAACCAAATTACGTCTACAAAATGTCAGTATCACGCTGCTGCTTCAAATCCAAAATGGTGTTTACTTGAAAAATGAAATTTTATAGTTCGGATTAGGCAAACTAATAGGAAAGTTGTGCCAATAATAACATGAATACCATGGAATCCTGTGGCCATGAAGAAACAAGATCCATAGACGGAGTCTCTGATTGTAAATGGGGACTCTAGATATTCATATGCTTGCAGTATAGTGAAGTAAATCCCCAACGTACAAGTTAAAAATAATCCTTTAATTGTTTGATTATGATTTTTTTTTATAATACTGTGATGGGCTCATGTAATTGTAATACCTGAACATAATAAGATAGTTGTATTTAAAAGAGGAATTTCTATTGGATTAAATGTTTCAATACCTTTCGGAGGCCAGGTTATACCGATTTCTACATTTGGTGCTAATCTTCTGTGGAAAAATCCCCAGAAAAATGAGATGAAGAAAAAAACTTCTGATACAATAAATAGAATTATCCCTCACTTTAATCCATTTGTTACTATAATGGTATGTTTGCCTTGATAAGTTCCCTCACGAATAATGTCACGTCATCATTGTATCATAGTGAGAATTAGGATAATAACACCTAATATTATTAATGTTGGTGTTTTTATATGAAATCATATTACTATACCTGATGTTATTGTTATTGCTCCAATAGATCCAGTTAGAGGTCATGGTCTAGGGTCGACTAAGTGAAATGGGTGATTTTGTCTTTTCATAATTTACTTCTCTAGAATATAGAGTTGTTAATACTGAAAATACATAAGCCTGAATTAAGGAAACAGCTGTCTCAAAGATTATTAAAATAATTTGGATAGATATTAATAAAATTACAATAAATCATCTTCTGGATGATGTATTATTTCCCAATAATCTTATCAATAAGTGTCCAGCAATTATATTAGCTGTCAATCGGACAGCTAATGACCCAGGTCGGATAATATTACTAATGGTTTCAATACATACCATAAATGGTATTAATAGGGGGGGCGTACCTACGGGGATGAGGTGACTAAATATATCTTGTGTTTTTTTAATTCATCCAAAGATTATAATTGATATTCATATTGGAATTGATATGGCTAATGAAAAGATTAAATGTCTTGATCTCGTAAAAATATATGGGAGTAAACCTATTATATTATTAATTAAAATAAATATAAATAATGAATTTATTATTAGGGTTAATCCTTTACTTTTATTTAAAAGTATTTTAAATTCGTTATGTAACGTTGTGTATATAACTTGAATTATTTTATTATAACGTGAATTGATTAATCAAAATGAATAGGGAAATATAATGAAAATAATAAATGTTCTTATTCAATTTATAGAATAGTAAAAAGATGTAGCGGGATCAAATGTTGAAAATAAGTTTGTTATCATTTTCAATTAATTTTATTATAGTTTTTTTTTCTTTTATTTCTTTTTGTTATATAAAATTTATTAAAATATATCATAGAATTGATAATTTTTAATGAAATAATGAATATAATCATTAGTATTAATCATGATAATGGTGCCATTTGTGGTATAAAAAAATATTAAATTAATTTTTTTAACTTGACAAGTTAACGTTTTAGATAAACTAATTTTTTCATTAAGAGTATTTGTAAATTACTATAATTTGGTTTAAGAGACCATTGCTTAACTTTCAGCCACTTAATGATCTATTTTTTAGTCATTCTATAAATTTTTTTGTCGTTACTGATTCAATAGTAATAGGTATAAATCTGTGGTTTGCGCCACAGATTTCAGAACATTGACCATATATAATACCTGGGCGATTTATATAAAAAAATCCTTGATTTAATCGACCTGGAATGGCATCAATTTTCACTCCTAGTGAAGGAATTGTTCATGAATGTAAAACATCTGTTGCTGTAACAATAATTCGAATTTGATTATTTATTGGTAAAATAATACGATTGTCTGTTTCTAATAATCGGAATTCATTTTTTATAATTTCTTCAGTTGGTTTTATATAAGATTCAAATTCAATATTTTTAAAATCTGAATATTCATATGTTCAATATCATTGATGACCAATTGCTTTAATTGTAACACTTGGGTTTTTAGTTTCATCTATTATATATAAAATTCTTAATGATGGTAGTGCAATTAAAATTAAAATTATTGCTGGAATAATTGTTCAAAAAATTTCAATAATTTGATTTTCTAGGAGAAATCGGTTAATTTTTTTGTTAATAAGTATTTTAATTATAATTCATGCAATTAGACACGTAATAATAATTAAAATAATTATTGTGTTGTCATGAAAGAAAATTATTTGTTCTATGATAGGAGAGTTTGGGTCCTGAAAATTAATTTGAGATCATTTTGCTATTTCTAAAAAAAGATTAATTCTTTATAAATGAATCTTAAATTCATTGCATATTTTCTGCCATATTAGAAATTAAATGCAATTGGTATTTCATTATATGAATGTTCTGCTGGGGGATAATTTTGTAATCATTCAATTCTTGAGTTCAAATTTATAATAAATATAATTTTTCGTTTTGAAATTATTCTTTCTCATATAATGAAAATGAATATTATTGTACCTAAAATTGATATCGTAGATCCGATGGAGGAAATAACATTTCATGATATATAAATGTCCGGGTAATCTGAGTATCGTCGTGGTATGCCTCTTAGTCCTAAAAAATGTTGTGGGAAAAATGTTGTATTCACTCCAATAAATATAATAAAAAATTGTGTTTTTAATCATTTAGGATTTATAGTTATTCCCGTGAATATAGGGTATCATTGAATAAATCCTGCTATAATAGCAAAAACCGCTCCTATAGACAAAACATAGTGAAAATGGGCGACTACATAATATGTGTCATGGAGAATAATATCAATAGATGAATTAGCTAAAATAATCCCAGTTAGACCCCCAATTGTAAATAGAAATACAAATCCTAATGTTCAAAGTGTAGATGGTGAATAATTAATAATAGATCCATGAATAGTTGCTAATCATCTAAAAATTTTAATACCAGTAGGAATTGCAATAATTATTGTGGCTGATGTGAAATATGCCCGGGTATCCACATCTATTCCTACTGTGAATATATGGTGAGCCCATACAATAAATCCTAATAATCCAATAGCCAATATAGCATAGATTATACCGGTTGATCCAAATGCATTAACTTTACCTCTTTCTTGTCTAATGATGTGTGAAATAATTCCAAAACCTGGTAAAATTAAAATATAAACTTCTGGGTGTCCAAAAAATCAAAAAAGGTGTTGATATAAAACTGGATCCCCTCCTCCAGCTGGGTCAAAAAAAGATGTATTAATGTTACGATCTGTTAATAACATGGTAATAGCACCTGCTAAAACTGGTAAAGATAATAGCAATAATAGAGCAGTGATTCCTACTGATCAAACAAATAGAGGGATTTTTTCTCTAGTTATACCCGTTGTTCGTATATTAATAATTGTTGAAATAAAATTAACTGCTCCTAAAATTGATGAAACACCGGCTAAATGTAAAGAAAAAATAGTAAAATCAACTGATGCACCATTATGTGCTAAGTTTCTAGATAAAGGTGGATATACTGTTCATCCAGTTCCTGCTCCTATATCAACTATACTTCCAATTAAAAGAAGTGTAAGTGAGGGAGGTAGAAGTCAAAATCTTATATTATTTATACGAGGAAAAGCTATATCTGGAGCTCCAATTATAAGGGGAACTAATCAATTTCCAAACCCTCCAATTATAATTGGTATAACTATAAAAAAAATTATAATAAATGCATGAGCTGTTACAATAACATTATAAATTTGATCATTACCAATGAATGAACCTGGCTGTCCAAGTTCAATTCGAATAATTCATCTTATAGACATACCAATTATACCTGATCATATACCTAATATAAAGTATAACGTGCCAATGTCTTTATGATTAGTAGAAAATATTCATTTTTTCAATTATTGTTCTATGAATTAAATTTTATTTTAAGATAAAGTGTCTGATTTTAGGTTGTAAATTGTAAATTTATATAAGAATTAATATTCCTTTATCAGGTTTTATATTCAAAATATGATGTTAGACTGCAATTCTAAAGGTGTAATTTACTAAAACCTATAAAATTTAATTTATATTTTTAACTTTGAAGGTTAATAGTTTTTTTAACTTAAGGGTTTAATTTATATTGATTATTATAACAATGGGTAACATTATATTTACTAAAAATATCATAATTTGTATTTTTTTTATATTTGTTCTTTTAATATTTCATTTATTAATTACGTTATTTCTTATAATAACGGGGATAATTATACGTATATAATAAAATAACGTTAGTATTGATAATATTATTAAAATCATTAATAATAATATTGATTTTCTTAAAATTAATGATTGAATAACTATTCATTTTGGTAAAAACCCAATAAATGGGGGTAATCCCCCCAATCTTAATATTATAATTAAAATATTTATTTTTTCTGTTTTTGTTTTAATGTTTATATTAATTTGGTTAATAAAATTAATTGATTTATATGAAAATATTTTTGTAAGTATAATGATTATAATGGAGTAAATAATTAAATATTTTATTCATATCTCGTTGTCATTTTTTATACAAATTACTATTCAACCAAGATGGTTAATAGAAGAAAAAGCTATAATTTTTTTAATGGATGTTTGATTAATTCCCCCAATGGCCCCAATTATTGCTCTTAATAAAGAAATTAAATTAATAATTATTGTGTTATTATATGTATTACTTAAAACAAATAAAGGTGCAATTTTTTGTCATGTTATTAAAATTATACAGTTTTCTCAATTTATTTTTCTTATAATTCTGACAAATCAGGGGTGTACAGGTGCTATTCCTAATTTTATAATTATTCTTAATGAAATAATTGTTATGGGGATATCAAGAATTATTTTTTCATTAATTATAATTCTTGGATTTATAATAATTATAAATATGAATAAAATTGATCTTATACTTTGAATGATAAAATAAATTATTTTTGATTCTGATGTTAAATTATTATTTTTTTTTTCTATTAATGGGATAAAAGATATTATATTGATTTCTAAACCTATTCATATACTAAATCAATTTTCAGATCTAATTACTATAATGGTTGATATAATTAAAGTTGTATATATAATTATTTTTGTTGAGTTTTTTACAAT